TGTTTTTTCCAAAAAAACGATCCGTTTTATTTGACTGATGGGGCCAACAAACAATTAATTAAAAAACAAAAAAAAAAAGAGTGCTCTTATTCGAAACGTCTCGTGATCTTCAACCAATTTTGCGCTTCAATATAATTACCAGGCGTAAGCGCTATAGCTTGTTTCCAGTACTCAGCGGCTTGATCGAACCAAGCCTCCGCAATTTCAGAATCGCCCTGTCGAATGGCCTGTTCTCCCCGGTCGGAATAGGTGGGTCAATTCCTTCCCTTAGAACCGTACTTGAGAGTTTCCTACCTCATACGGCTCAGCATTCAATTCTTGTGGTGTCCCATTTTTTTTATTTACCCTATCTAATTGAATGAGATTTCTCATAGATCTATCCCATTTCTTCTCGGGTTAACTAAAAGAGGTTAATTACATGAGTTTCAAACTTGAATATTGATTAGTAATCAATATTTTTTTTTAGTTTTATCTTTTCTCCCACCTTCAAAAGAATAAAGCATAAGCATTTCCACTTTCGCTAGAATTTTCTGAAAGTTAACTATCTCGGTTTCATAGAGAAATAAATATAGAATTTTCGAAAAAGACTCTTCTTCATAATAAAGAAAAAAAGACTTACTATCTTTGGGATCTGATGCTACACCGCTGCCCAATCCCTTAGGGGATCAACTTTATTACATAAGTTGATTCCTAACTTTTATCTTATATTATAATATAAGTATAAGTAAGCAGTTCTTATTGTATCGGCCCAAAACCTCACTAATTGATCTTTACGGTGCTTTCTCTATCAATTAGATCCTTTATCCATAGAATAAAGTATCTAGGCATATCTATTTCTTCATACTTCGACTTCTATGAAGTTCCTTTCTTTGCTACAGCTGATAAAAATCGTTTTTTGGACGATGCATATGTAGAAAGCCTTTTTTTTTTTTTTTCTAGTAATTTGTTTCTAGTATTTATAGCGGATTCACTTTTTTCTCTTTCCTTTTTTCTTTCTATAGTGGAGATAGTCGCACGTAATGACAGATCACAGCCATATTATTAAAAGCTTGTGGTAAGAACGGGTTTCGTTCTAGTGCCCGAAAATAATATTCCAAGGCTTTCGTATGTTCTCCGTTACTTGTGTGGATAAGGCCTATGTTATAGAGTATATAGCTTCGATCATAGGGATCAATTTCTAGTCGCATAGCTTCATAATAATTCTGTAAAGCTTCGGCATAATTTCCTTCGGATTGAGCCGACATCCGTTACGGTCGTCGTTCGATTCAAAGAATCTCCGTTCCAGAACCGTACGTGAGATTTTCACCTCATACGGCTCCTCCCTTATGTGCATAATGAGAATAATACATGGAATCAAAAAAGATTGAAATATTCTCCTTATTGACTGAACGGGGCTAGTGTTTTTACAAGAAATCTCTAGCCAACCTTCCTGCAAAAGATCTTTTCTTAACATCAAACGTGTTGATACTAGATAAAAAAAAATGCTAACTTCAACAATTTCTTTGTCCCTCACGCCCCTTAATTTCCAGGAATTCGTCACTTCAACAGTCTTCGATGGTTATACGGGTATCAAAAATACGAACGAGATGGATGTTTGTTGGCCCAACCATTCTTCTTAGTTCCGATCTCGATAAGGAAAGGATATGATTTATAACAAAGTTTTTGTGTTGTTGATTCCTAGGCGTAGTGCTTCTTCCCCTATGCCGCCTATTGGTACTAATGGAGCAGGGTTGACCTGCAATACATAACCCATAGGTGTAACCTTTCGCTCAATACTAGAATCGACAATTGAAGCATCTGAGGCTGCATTAATCGGGGATACACGACAGAAGGAATTGTTTTTTTTTTACAAACTTCACCTTCAAAAAGCGTAGATTTTTTTCAAAAACTTTCTTTTATTTTATATCCCGAATCTGGTGTCTTTCTTCTAAGACTGGAAGCGGTAAATAAAATAGAAAAGATAAGTAAAATAATAATCAAATCGCACCATCTCTGTAATAGGTAAACGCCTCTTTTTCTCCTGAAGTTGTCGGAATTATTCGTAATAAGATATTGGCTACAATTGAAAAGGTCTTATCAATAAAATTTCCATTTATCCTCGATCTAGGCATAGATAGCAATCCATTCTATAATTCTTTTGATTACCCCTCGTGAGAAAACGATCCCACAAACAGAGGGAATTGCGCAGTACGAAATAACATAAAAACAGACTCATTAAAAAAGCTCATTAAATAAAAAAAAGATATGATCTTTTACTCAAATTCTTTCTTTTGGGCAGGAATCAATAATAAGAAATATTTGAATCCAATTCGGTTTTGATTTCATACAAATGTAGTAGTATAAGAATGAAGGAAACTATTCCGATTCCAGCGAAATTGAAGAATCAAAGAATAAAATTTGTCCTAGAGATTAAGCTAATTCAAGAAGTTTTGATTGAATTAGGATCAAACAAGGAAAAAGAATCGAATAACCATTCTATGATGAAAATAGAATAACCGTC